GCCTTTCTGGATTTTCCTCAATGTCCCGGCTATTCACCACGGCACGTGAGAAGCAGCAGATGAAAATTCATCTGCTTCCGGAAGAAATCGAAGAATGTATTGGGAATCCTACAAGATACATTCGTTCTTTTTTCTCTGAGAGATGGTCAGAACTTCATCTGGGTTCGAATCCTACTGAGAGGTCCACTAGAGATCTTAAATTGTTGAAGAAACAACAAGATGTTTCTTTTGTGCCTTCCAGGCGATCGGAAAAGAAAGAAATGAATATCAAGAGAATGACGTATAACCAAAAGACCGTCTCAATTCATCCTATTTCATCAGATCCGGGATGTGATATGGTTCCGAAGGATGCACCGGATGATATGGACAGTTCCAATCAGATTTCATTCTTGAACAAAAATCAATTTTTGGATTTCTTTCATCTATTTCATGACCGGAACAGGGGGGGATACACGTACCACCATGATTTTGAATCAGAAGAGAGATTTCAAATGGCAGCAGATCTATTCACTCTATCAATAACCGAACCGGATCTAGTGTATCATAAGGTATTTGCCTTTTCGATTGATTCCTACGGATTGGATCAAAAATTCTTGAATGAGGTATTCTACAGGGATGAATCAAAAAAGAAATCTTTATGGCTGATACTTCCTATTCTTTTTTATGAAGAGAATGAATCTTTTTATCGAAGGATCAGAAATAAATGGCTCAGGATCTCCTGCGGGAATTTGGAACATCCAAAACCAAAAAGAGTGGTATTTGCTAGCAACAACATAATGGAGACAGTCATCAATCCATATTATATCTTGATCCGAAATCTGATGATTCAAATCTATAATAGCACCGAAGGGTACATAAGAAATTTATGGAATCGATTCTTTTTCATATCCGACCGCTACTTCGAATATGGAATTCAAAGGGATCAAATAGGAAATAAGACTCTGAATCATAGATCTATAATGAAATATACGATCAACCAACATTTATCGAATTTGAGAAAGAGTCAAAAGAAATGGTTCGATCCTCTTTTTTTTATTTATCGAATCGAGAGATCCATGAATCGGGATCCTAATGCATATAGATACAAATGGTCCAATGGGAGCAATAAATTCCAGGAACATTTGGAAGATTTAGTTTCTGAGCAAAAGAGCCGTTGGATAGTCGTGTTCGATCGCTTACGTATACGATATTCGATGGATGGTGGTGGGGTTATCGACAAAAAATATTTGTCCAAGTCACTTCTTTTGTCCAAGTGGATTCTCTTGTCTAACTCACTTCCTTTTTTCTTCTTTGTGAGTTTTGGGAATATCCCCATTCATAGGTCCGAGATCCACATCTATGAAAAAGGTCCGAATGCACTCTGCAATCCGTTGTTAGAATCAATAGGTCTTCCAATCGTTCATTTGAAACAATTGAAACCCTTCATGAATGATCATGAGACTTCCCCAAAAAAATCTAAATTATTGATCCATGGAGGAAGAATATCACCTTTTTTGTTCAAAAAGATACCAAGGATGATTGACTCATCATTATACCATACTAGAAAGAATCGCTTTGATAACACGGATTCCTATTTCTCAATGATATACCACGATCAAGACAATTGGCTTAATCCCGCGAAACCATTTCATAGAAGTTCATTGATATCTTCTTTTTATAAAGCAAATCGACTCCGATTCTTGATGAATCAACATCACTTCTGCTTCTATTGTAAGAATAGATTCCCTTTTGATGTGGAAAGAAGGGCCCGTATCAATCATTATGATTTTACGTATGGACAATTCCTCCATATCCTGTTCATTCACAAGAATCAAAAAACATTATCTTTGTGCGTCGGTAAAAAACATGCTTTTTTGGAGAGAGAGACTCTTTCACCAATCGAGTCACAGGTATCATACATATTCATACCTAACGATTTTCCACAAAGTGGTGACGAAACGAATCGATTGTACAAATCTTTCCATTTTTTGCCTCGTACCGATTTCGCTCGTAGAGCTATTGACTACTCGATTGCAGACATTTCTGGAACACCTCTAAAAGAGGGACAAAGAGTCGTCGTCCATTTAGAAAGCACTTCTTGTCAACCTCTTTCAGATATGAATCTATCTGCTGATGATTATTCAGAAGGGATTCACTTGCATCCGTATCTCCATTTCAATTCAAACATGAGTTTGATTCCCACTCAACGTTCTGAGAAATATGTACCATCCGAAAAGAGGAAAAAACAGAGTCTTTGTTTAAAGAAATGCGTTGAGAAAGGGCAGAAGGATAGAACCATTCCACGGGAAAGTGCTTTTTCAACTCTCTCAAAATGGAATCTATTCCAAACATATATGCCATGGTTCCTTACTTCAACAGGGTACAAATATCTATTATTGATATTTTTAGATCCTTTTTCAGACCTATTGCCGATACGAAGTAGCAGTCAAAAATTTGTATCCATTTTTCATGATATTATTCATGGATCAGATATTTCATGGCGTCTTCTTCAGAAAAAATGGTGTCTTCCACAACGGAATCTGATAAGTGAGATTTCGAGTCAGTGTTTACATAATCTTCTGTCCGAAGAAATGATTCATCGAAAGAATGAGTCATCGATATCGACACATCTGAGATCGCCAAATGTTCGGGAGTTCCTCTATTCAATCCTTATCCTTCTTTTTGTTGCTGGATATCTCCTCGTTCGTACACATCTTCTCTTTGTTTCCCGAGCCTCTGAGTTACAGACAGAGTTTGAAAAGGTCAAATCTTTGATGATTCCATCATGTATGATGGAGTTGCGAAAACTTCTGGATAGGTATCCTACATCTGAACTGAATTCTTTCTGGTTCCAAAAAATCGTTCTAGTTCTGGAACAATTAGGAGATTCTTTAAAAGAAAGAATACGGGGTTCTTCTGTCGGCAACATGTTTTTGGGTGGTCCCGCTTATGGGGTCAAATCAATACGCTCTAATAAAGATTGGAATATCCATTATCTCATCGATTTCATCGATCTCATAAGTATCATAATACCAAATCCCATCCATCGAATCACTTTTTCGAGAAATACGAGAGATCTAAGTCATACAAGTCAAGATCTCTATTCATCATTGATAAGAAAAAAAAACTTGAACGGTGATTGGATGGATGATAAAATAGAATCCTGGGTCGCGAACAGTGATTCGATGGATGATGAAGAAAGAGAATTATTGGTTCAGTTCTCCACCACCTTAACGATAGAAAAAAGGATTGATCAAATTCTATGGAGTCTGACTCATCGTGATCATTTATCAAAGAATGACTCTGGTTATCAAATCATTGAACAACCGGGAGCAATTTACTTACGATACTTAGTTGACATTCATAATAAGTCTCTAATGAATTCTGAGTTCCATACATCCTGTTTAGCAGAAAGACGGATATTCCTTGCTCATTATCAGACAATCACTTATTCACAATCATGTGGGGCTAATAGTTTTCATTTCCCATCTCATGGAAAACCCTTTTCGCTCCGCTTAGCAGCCCTTTCATCCCCCTCCAGGGGTATCTTAGTGATAGGTTCTATAGGAACTGGACGATCCTATTTGGTCAAATACCTAGCTACAAACTCCTATGTTCCTTTTATTACGGTATTTCTGAACAAGTTCCTGGATAACAAAAATGGTTTTCTTATGGATGAGAGTGACGACGATATGGAGAGTGACGACGATATGGATCTTGATACGGAACTGGATCTGCTTACTATGATGAATGCGCTAACTATGGATATGATGCCGGATATGATTATAGACCGATTTTATATCACCCTTCAATTCGAATTAGCAAAAGCAATGTCTCCTTGCATTATATGGATTCCAAACATTCATGATCTGGTGGATGTGAATGAGTCGAATTCCTTCTCCCTCGGTCTATTAGTGAACTTTCTCTCCAGGGATTGTGAAAGAAGTTTTCCTATCACTCTTGTTATTGCTTCGACTCATAAACCCCAAAAAGTGGATCCCGCTCTAATCGCTCCGAATAATTTAAATACATTCATTAAGATACGAAGGCTTCTTCTTCCACAACAACGAAAGCACTTTTTCACTCTATATACTAGGGGGTTTGAATTTGAAAATAAAATGTTCCATACAAAAAATGGATTTGGGTCCATAACCATGGGTTCCAATGCACTAGATCTTGTAGCACTTACCAATGAGGCCCTATCGATTCGTATGACACAGAATAAATCCATTCTAGTAGACTGTAATACAATGAGATCCGCTCTTCATAGACAAACTTGGTATTTGCGATCCCAGGTAAGATCGGTTCAGGATCATGGAATCCTTTTCTATCAGATAGGAAGGGCTGTTGCACAAAATGTACTTCTAAGTCATTGCCCCATTCAAATCTCTATCTATATGTATATGAAGAAATCATGTCACGAAGGGGGTTCTTATTTGTACAATTGTTACTTCGAACTTGGAATGAGCATGAAGAAATTGACGATACTTCTTTATCTTTTGAGTTGTTCTGCCGGATGGGTCGCTCAAGATCTTTGGTCTCTACCCGGACCCGAAAGAAATGGGATCACTTATTATGGACTCATTGAGAATGATTCTGATCTAGTGCATGGCCTATTATTAGAAGTCGAAGGCGCTCTGACGGGATCGTCACGGACAGAAAAAGATTACAGTCCGTTTGATAATGATCGAGGAGTGACATTGCTTCGGCCCGAACGGAGGAAGAATCCCTTCGATATGCAAAATGGATCTTGTTCTATCGTTGATCAGAGATTTATCTATGAAAAATACGAATCGGAGTTTGAAGAAGGGGAAGGAGCCCTCGACCCACAGATAATAGAGGATTTATGCAATCACATTGTTTGGGCTCCTAGAATATGGCACCCAGGGGGCTTTCTATTGGATTGTATCGAACCCAATTCATTGGGATTTCACTCTTCTGGGGCCACATTTCGGGGCAAGCGGATCATTTTGGAAGAGGATGATGAGCTTCCAGAGAATGATTTGGAGTTCTTGCAGAGTGGAACCATGCAGTACCAGACACGAGAGAGAGCTTCCAAAGAACAAGGCTTTTTTCGAATAAGCCAATTCATTTGGGACCCCGCAGATCCACTCTTTTTCCTATTCAAAGATCCGCCCTTTGTTTCCGTGTTTTCACATCGAGAATTCTTTGCAGATGAAGAGATGTCAAAGGCACTTCTTACTTCCCAAACAGATCCTCCTACAATATATAAACGCTGGTTTATCAAGAATACGCAAGAAAATCTCTTCGAATTGTTGATCAATCGCCAGAGATGGCTTAGAACCAATCGTTCATTATCAAATGGATCTTTCCGTTCGAATACAACTCCATTCGAGAGTTTTCCGTATTTATCAAATCTGTTCCTATCTAACGGAACGCTATTGGATCAAATGACAAAGACATTGTTGAGAAAAAGATGGCTTTTCCCGGATGAAATGAAAATTGGATTCATCATGTAACAGGAGAAAGATTTCCATTCCTTAGCCGGAAAGAGATGTGGCCATGAAAGAGGGATTTAGTGGAACAGAATGTGGGGGTTAGAGTCGTGAAAAAACTTGTTTTTTCCATATTTTGTTTGTTTTGGACCTATGTTCCATGGAACAATATGCTACTGTTGATGAAACATGGAAGAATTGAAATTCGATCCAAACACGATTCTGTAGTATGGATTCACTGCCTAAACAAGAATTCTTGAATAGCGACGACCCTTTGTTATTCTTATTGATCACTACATCCAAAAATGTCCATTAATGAAAGAAAAGATGTCACATAGGAAAATCAAAAATACGCATGTCTGATGAAATGCTATCTGCTCCAAGAACGAATCATTGGTTTAACTGAATTAAAAAAGAAGATCACCAAGAAGATGTCGTGATCCGCTGCTGACTGAATTGCTCATTGAACGAGCATTCTCCATGAATTATGCCTTGAAGAGGACTCGAACCTCCACGCTCTGTATGTATGTAGCACGATATTTTGAGTCTCGCGTGTCTACCATTTCACCACCAAGGCATCTGGAAAGTGAATCGTATGTGATGTATGGTGGAATATATGAGAAAGGTGATGATGTGTTGGAGTATTTCGATTGATCGGTCATGTCATTCATCCGTACCCGAGTCAGACATCCAATTGCTTCGATTTGAATCAAAAGATGGACTCAAACCGATTTGTCGCAATAGATAGATGATGCCCAAAGAAGAGTGGTGAGGGTGGTCCAAGAATAGATGTAAAAAGCAGGCCGGCCTGTGCTATCTCATTCCATTCGATGGAATTGTTCGATCTTAAGTAAGTAGATCATCTTCTACGTGAGGGGCTCTCTTTGCTTGGTTTCGTCTAGTCATTACTTGTTGATTCTTTCTTTTTTTTATTTTTGATTCCCTTCCTCGTGTCTGTATAAGACCGAATGGCCTTATGCTCACTCATTACTAAACTTGTTTTGAAGAGATGAAATAGAACCACCAAGGGTGCTCTTTTTATCAGAGGTGGAATCGATAAGAATTAGGCCAAAAATTAGGATACATTCTGGGAAAATAAAACCATCGAAGAGAAGAAAATGAAACGCCTTCAAAATGTAGAATCGAGAATGAAGTTTTCATTCTGTACATGCCAGATCGTGAATTAGTAACTGCATCCAATCTCCAAAAAAATCCCAATCGTTTCGATTTCTATTTCAATGGAATATTTACAGAATCCCCATCTCATGGGATCCAACCTTATTCCATGGTATTGACATGAGATGACTCGACTTTTTTTTGAATCAAGTCCCCGCCTTTTTTTCGTTGATCCATTTCTTTTTTTTATGTTTCTTTCGTTTCCTTTTCGTTTGTTTGGATAAAAAATTACGATTCTTGATTCAGATTCTATGTATTCTTTTCCGATCGAGATGTATAATAATAGATCCAGTTCATGGATTAACGAAAATGTGCAAAAGCTCGATTTGCCTCTGCCCTTCGATAAGTATCTTCTTTTTTGCGTATGGAATCCCCACTCCCTTTGGCAGCATCCACTAATTCGGAACTCAATTTGAAAGCCGTATTTCTACCCGGACGTTTTCGGGAAGCCTCTAATAACCAACGAATGGCAAGTGCTTTTCCTTGTGTGGATCCTATTTCAATGGGAACTTGATTCGTCGATCCGCCTACACGTTTTGTTTTGATTGCTATATCGGGACTTACTCCACGTATTGCTTGACGTAAAACAGAAAGTGGATTTCTTTCTGTCTTTTGTTGAATCTTTTTCACGGCTCGATAGATAATTTGATAAGCCAATGATTTTTTTCCGTGTTTCAGAATACGGTTAACCAACATGTTAACTAATCGATTACGATAAATTGGATCGGATTTTGCAGTTTTTTTTTCTGCAGTACCTCGACGTGACATGAGCGTGAAAGGGGGTTCAAGAATCCGTTTTATTTTTCTTTTTTATTATATCTACTATAAGATCTATTCTTATAAGGGTACACACTTATTTTGGCTTTTTGACCCCATATTGTAGGGTGGA